CAAAGCGCGAAGAGTAATTGATCAAATTCGTGGGCGTTCCTACGAAGAAACACTTATGATATTAGAACTCATGCCTTATCGAGCATGTTATCCCATTTTCAAATTAGTTTATTCTGCAGCAGCAAATGCTAGTTTCAATATGGGTTCGAATGAAGCAAATTTAGTCATTAGTAAAGCCGAAGTAAATGAAGGTACTATCGTGAAGAGATTAAAACCTCGAGCTCGAGGGCGTAGTTTTGCCATACAAAAACCTACCTGCCATATAACTATTGTAATGAAAGATATATCCTTAGGTGGATATATAGATACCGACTCTATTAAGTGGTCACAAAAACCAAAATGGAAAAAAAAGGATACAACTATGTCGTATTATGATATGTATAGTAATAGTAATGGGGGAACATGGGACAAAAAATAAATCCAATTGGTTTCAGACTTGGTACAACCCAAGGTCATCATTCCCTTTGGTTCGCACAACCAAAAAATTATTCTGAGGGTCTGCAAGAAGATCAAAAAATAAGAAATTATATCAAGAATTATGTACAAAAAAATATGAAAACATCCTCTGGCGTTGAGGGAATTGCGCGTATAGAGATTCAAAAAAGAATCGATCTGATCCAAATCATAATCTATATGGGATTTCCAAAAATATTAATTGAAAGTCGACCCCGAGGAATCGAAGAATTACAGATGAATTTACAAAAAGAATTTAATTCTGTAAATAGAAAACTTAACATTGCTATCACACGAATTGAAAAGCCTTACGGAAACCCTAATATTCTTGCAGAATTTATAGCCGGCCAATTAAAAAATAGAGTTTCTTTTCGCAAAGCAATGAAAAAGGCTATAGAATTAACTGAACAAGCAGATACAAAAGGAATTCAAGTGCAAATTGCAGGACGTATCGACGGAAAAGAAATTGCGCGTGTTGAATGGATCAGAGAGGGTAGGGTTCCACTACAAACCATTCGAGCTAAAATTGATTATTGTTCCTATACAGTTCGAACTATCTATGGGGTATTAGGCATCAAAATTTGGATATTTATAGACGGGGAATAATAAAATAAACCTTTATTTCCCTTTGCATTCTATCCGGCGATGGAACAAAAAGAGAAATTTATTTCTTATTTTTATTTTCTCTTCAATAAAAAAATGAACAAACAATTATAATTCTATAGGGTTTAATAAAAATTAAATTAATCTTTTGATAAAATTGCTATGCTTAGTGTGTGACTCGTTGGTTTTTTGAGGGTTAGTAACCAGCCCCATAGTATAAACAAATAACTATAGAAGTAATAACCAACTCATTCCTTCGTATTATCTGGATCCAAAGAACCAGTCAAGATATGATATATTGTTCATATTGTTGTAGCAACTGAAATACTTTTTCATTAAAAAATCTGCTTCTAAGTTGTCAATAGAAATAAAAAAGAAAGGGTATGGATAAATGGAAGGATGAAAGAAAGAAAGAAAAAGAATATGGATGATATAAAATTCCAATATGTAAGGTCTATGAGTCATCTCATAAAAAATCTGTGTAATAAAGCATCAATAAGGATTCATCATTAAAAGGATCTGCTCATCGAACAAAAAATAAAGAGCTTCGAGCCAATAAAGACTAAGAATATTGACTCAAGAACTAATAGCTCCATTGTAGAATTCAGACCTAACCATTAAGTAAGAAGGGATGGGAACGATGGAACCTGTGAATTCAAAAGATTCTAGTGAAAATGAATTTGAACGATTCATTGATCGGGATGGCGGAACCGACCAGAAACCAATTAATCTATTCGGAAAAGTTATGAACTAATGATAGAACTGAAATAGAAATTGAAAGAGTAAATATTCGCCCGCGAAAACTTTATTTTTTTGGATTGCTAAATTTAGGGTCAATCCAATACGATAAAGAGTAAAACAAAAGAAAGATTCCTTTTAACATTCTAAATCTAAAATATAAGAAAAAAAAGTTATTTAATATATTTAGTTATCTATTATCTATACTATACAAACAAGATATAAAAATTAATAATAGATTTGATCTAGATTAAATGAAATCCATGAGTCAGCGGATTACTTATTAAATACATGTATATCTTAATTCAAATTATATTATATCTGAATTGAATTCTAAATCTTTAATTTGAATTTATTTTTATTCGCGAGGAGCTGGATGAGAAGAAACTCTCACGTCCAGTTCTGTAGTAGAGATGGAATTCAAAACAAACCATCAACTATAACCCCAAAAGAACCAGATTCCGTAAACAACATAGAGGAAGAATGAAGGGAATATCTTATCGAGGTAATACTATTTGTTTTGGTAAATACGCTCTTCAGGCACTTGAACCCGCTTGGATCACATCTAGGCAAATAGAAGCAGGTCGACGAGCAATGACACGAAATGCACGTCGCGGTGGAAAAATATGGGTTCGTATATTTCCAGATAAACCAGTTACAGTAAGACCCGCAGAAACACGTATGGGTTCAGGTAAAGGCTCTCCCGAATATTGGGTAGCTGTTGTTAAGCCTGGTCGAATTCTTTATGAAATGGGTGGAGTAACAGAAAATATAGCCCGAAGGGCTATTTCAATAGCAGCGTCCAAAATGCCTATACGAGCTCAATTTATAATTTCGGGCTAAAAAAGAAATGGGCCCTAATTAAAAATAGCGGATGCAGGTTTCTTTTTTTGGACAAATAATATTTCTTTTTTTCTTTGACCTTTGTATTGTAAAAACAGATAAAAAAAAAATGATATGATTCAACCTCAGACCCATTTGAATGTAGCAGATAACAGCGGGGCTCGAGAATTGATGTGTATTCGAATCATAGGAGCTAGCAATCGTCGATATGCTCGTATTGGTGACGTTATTGTTGCTGTGATCAAAGACGCAGTTCCAAACATGCCTCTACAAAGATCAGAAGTGGTCAGAGCTGTAATTGTACGTACTTGTAAAGAACTTAAACGTGACAACGGTATGATAATACGATATGATGACAATGCTGCAGTTGTGATTGATCAAGAAAGAAATCCAAAAGGAACTCGAGTTTTTGGTGCGATTGCCCGAGAATTGAGACAGTTCAATTTTACTAAAATAGTTTCATTAGCTCCCGAGGTATTATAAAATGAGACCACGATATGGTTATAGTAGGGTATTTAAAAGAAATAGATTAAGATTCATTTAGTAGATTTTGTCTCACGTATATACCTTTTAAAATTAATATTCATAAACAAATACGTAAAAAAAAAAAAAGAAAAAACATGTTGATTATATCCAAATTTGGAGGCACCAATAATTTTAATTAATCATGGGTAGTGATACTATTGCTGACATAATAACCTCTATACGAAATGCCGATATGTATAGAAAAAGCGTGGTTCGAGTAGCATCTACTAATATCAGCGAAAGTATTGTGAAAATACTTTTACGAGAGGGTTTTATCGAAAACGTGAGAAAACATCGAGAAAACAACAAATATTTTTTGGTTTTAACCCTACGACATAGAAGGAATAGGAAAAGCACTTATAGAAATCTTTTAAATTTAAAACGGATCAGTCGGCCGGGTCTACGAATCTATTCTAACTATCAAAGAATTCCTAGAATTTTAGGTGGGATGGGTGTTGTAATTCTTTCTACATCTCGGGGTATAATGACAGACCGAGAGGCTCGACTAGAAAGAATAGGCGGAGAAATTTTGTGTTATATATGGTAATCTTTCTAATATCCGAATTGAATATGAAACTTCTTATTTGTGAAAAAGAAAAGAGAAGTGCTGGGTTGTCTAATAGGGTTCTTCCTCCACTAGTTAATACTTCAAGGGGGTTTTGCCTGGAATGAAAGAACAAAAATGGATTCATGAAGGTTTAATTACTGAATCGCTTCCCAACGGTATGTTCCGGGTTCGTTTAGATAATGAAGATACAATTCTAGGTCATGTTTCAGGAAAGATCCGACGTAGTTTTATACGGATACTGCCAGGCGATAGAGTCAAAATTGAAGTAAGTCGGTATGATTCAACCAGAGGTCGTATAATTTATCGACTCCGCAACAAAGATTCGAAAGATTAGGTGTTTCCCTATTTATTTCGTAGGAATACCATTAAAAATTGAAAATTTCAAGAAACTTATTTTCTTCCAAGAAGTAGATTCAAAATTAAAGTAAGGAGTGGCAAATATGAAAATAAGAGCTTCCGTTCGTAAAATTTGTGAAAAGTGTCGACTAATACGTCGTAGGGGACGAATTATAGTAATTTGTTCGAACCCAAGACATAAACAAAGACAAGGATAATAAGGCTCATTAAAGACCTGATATACAAATAGGGGATCTGTTTTGACATGAAATGGATATATCCATATATCTCTGACTCAAATTTATGAGATGATAAAATATGGCAAAAGCTATACCGAAAAAGGGTTCACGTGGACGTATTGGTTCACGTAAGAGTACACGTAAAATACCAAAGGGGGTTATTCATATTCAAGCAAGTTTCAATAATACCATTGTGACTGTTACAGATGTACGGGGGCGAGTGGTTTCTTGGTCCTCTGCCGGTACTTGTGGCTTCCGAGGTACAAGAAGAGGGACACCATTTGCTGCTCAAACCGCAGCGGCAAATGCTATTCGTGCAGTAGTAGATCAAGGTATGCAACGAGCAGAAGTCATGATTAAAGGTCCCGGTCTCGGAAGAGACGCAGCATTACGAGCTATTCGCAGAAGTGGTATACTATTAACTTTCGTACGGGATGTAACTCCTATGCCACATAATGGCTGTAGACCCCCGAAAAAAAGACGTGTATAGAAAAAAAATGGAAGATATTTCAATAGCAAGAGAAACAAGAGAAATAAATGATTCAATGATCTGATCAAATAATATTATTATGGTTCGAGAGAAAATAACAGTATCTACTCGGACACTCCAGTGGAAGTGTGTTGAATCAGCAGCAGACAGTAAGCGTCTTTTTTATGGGCGCTTTATTCTGTCTCCGCTTATGAAAGGTCAAGCA